CGCTTGGAAGAAGGAGTAGTAACCCGCGCTTGGAAGAAGGAGTAGGAAAAGGAATAAATATAGTGATATTTTTATTCTTCGTCGCCGTAAATAGAAAGAGAAAGAAAAAATAATGAATGATGTGAAATTCAATCAAATTGGTTTTTTCGTCTTCACAAAATGAAAAAATGAAAAGAAGGGGGAGTAATCACTTGTGGCCCGTTCATCTAAAAAAAATCCTTTTGTGGCTAATCACTTATTAAGTAAAATTGAGAAGCTAAACAAGGCAGAGGAAAGAAGTATAATAGTAACTTGGTCCCGAGCATCCACCATTATATTTGCAATGGTCGGTCATACAATTGCTGTTCATAACGGAAAGGAGCATTTACCTATTTATATAACGGAGCGTATGGTGGGTCACAAATTGGGAGAATTCGCGCCTACTCTGACTTTCCGGGGACACGCGAGAAACGATAATAGATCTCGGCGATAATGATAATATTAATATAGTTAATGTATTAATGTAATAAAAAGTGAAATAAGTGCTCTCATGATTTATTCTTATTTTTATTGGTGTGTGTGAGGTAAAACCCTATGACTATGATAAAGAAGACCTCGGGTACAGAAATACGAGCTTTAGCTCGACATATAGGTATGTCTGCTCAAAAAGCACGAAGGGTAATTGATCAAATTCGCGGTTGCTCCTATGAGCAAACACTTATGATACTGGAACTCATGCCTTATCGAGCATGTTACCCCATTTTCAAATTAGTTTATTCCGCAGCAGCAAATGCTAGTCACAATAGGGGTTTGAAAGAAGCTGATTTATTTATTAGTAAAGCCGAAGTCAACGAAGGTGTTATCGTCAAAAGGTTAAAACCGCGAGCTCGGGGACGTAGTTACCCAATAAAAAGACCCACCTGTCATATAACTATTGTATTGAGCGAAAGACCTAACTTCAATTTAAAAAATATTTGATTTTCAAAACATGACTTTTAGTTTAGAAAGAGAATATTGGTAGGTAGATATGGGACAGAAAATAAATCCACTTGGTTTCAGACTTGGTACAACCCAAAGTCATCGTTCCTTTTGGTTCGCACAACCAAAAAATTATTCCAAAGGTCTCCAGGAAGATGAAAAAATACGGGATTGTATCAAGAATTATGTACAAAAACATATGAGAATATCCTCAGGTTTTGAAGGAATTGCACGTATAGATATTAAAAAAAGAATCGATTTGATCCAAGTCATAATTCATATTGGATTCGCCAATATGTTAATAGAGGGTCGAGCCCGAGGAATCGAAGAATTACAGACTAATGTACAAAAAAGCTTTCATTCTGTGAACCGAAGACTCAACATTGCTATCGCAAGAGTTGCGAGACCTTACGGGCAACCTAATATTCTTGCAGAATATATCGCTCTGCAATTAAAGAATAGAGTTTCCTTTAGAAAGGCAATGAAAAAAGCTATTGAATTAGCTGAACAAGCGGATGCAAAGGGAATTCAGGTACAAATTGCAGGACGTCTCAATGGAAACGAAATTGCCCGCGTTGAATGGATTAGAGAAGGTAGGGTTCCCCTACAGACCATTCGAGTGAAAATTGATTATTGTTCCTATCCAGTTCGAACTATCTATGGAGTATTAGGGATAAAAATTTGGATATTTTTGGATGAAGAGTAATGGCTCCTTTTCTTGCGATTCTATTCATGGATACTTATCCATGGACAGGGCAAAAAACTCAATTGAGTTTAGGTCTTTTTCCGTTTAGTCAAAACGGATCAATTATATATGTTTGAATAACAATTCGATTTACCACTTTGATATGATAGAATTGCTATGCTTAGTGTGTGACTCGTTGGGACTAAAAGAAAGAATTGGACCCTACCTAATATAAATATAAATTAATAACCAGCTCATTGCTTCGTATTCTCAAGATCCAAGGAATCGGTCATTATATGAGATAATAATCATATATTTGTAGCAACTGAAATCCTTTTTCAATAAAGTAAAAATGAATCTTGATTGATTGTGTAAGTTGTGAAACCAAAATAGAGGGATGCGGATGAATGGAAGGATGAGAGAAAGGGAGAAGGGGAAAAGAAATGATATATTATTCCAATATGTATGGTCTATGAATCATCTCAGAAAGGGCAATGTGATAAGGCATCATATACTATAATATAATTCAATTCATCTATAATTTAGATAGATTTCATAGGAAAAAAAAATAAAGAGCATTGAGTTGATAGAGACTGAGGAGATTGACTCAGGGACAGATTAAATTAGAAGCTCCATTGCAGAATTCAGACCTCGACATTAATGGAGGAGAAGCTATGGGAACGACGCAACCTGTGACTGCGGAGGATTCGATTGAAAACGAATCCTAATGATTCACTGGACGGGATGGCGGAACGCGCCGGGAACGAACTGATTTCTTCGAAGAGGTTATGGAGCGACCCTACGAATAAAGCAGATAAATATAAAAGAGTAAATATTCGCCCGCGAAATTTCATCCATTAAATAATCCTAATATTATTTATTGTTTATTTATCGTTTCATTCGCGAGGAGCTGGATGAGAAGAAACTCTCATGTCCGGTTCTGTAGTAGAGATGGAATTGAGACACTACCATCAACTATAACCCCAAAAGAACCAGGTTTCGTAAACAACATAGAGGAAGAATGAAAGGAGTATCTTATCGGGGCAATCGTATTTGTTTCGGTAAATATGCGCTTCAGGCACTTGAACCCGCTTGGATCACATCTAGACAAATAGAAGCAGGGCGCCGCGCAATGACACGATATGCCCGTCGTGGCGGAAAAATATGGGTACGTATATTCCCCGACAAACCCGTTACACTAAGACCCGCGGAAACACGTATGGGTTCGGGGAAGGGATCTCCTGAATATTGGGTATCCGTCGTTAAACCGGATCGAATACTTTATGAAATGGGCGGAGTATCAGAAACCGTAGCCAGAGCCGCTATGGAAATAGCGGCGCGCAAAATGCCTATACGAACAAAATTCGTTATTGCGGAATAGGGATATCGGACCAAAGGGATATTTATGAATGATGAAAAATATAATCTATAATCGCTGGTTTACTTATTTCTGGACAGAAAATTTTCTTTTCCCCCTCGCCTCTTGCATTGAAAGAACTCAAATAAAATAAAGATGATTCAACCTCAGACCTTTTTGAATGTAGCGGACAACAGCGGAGCTCGAAAATTGATGTGTATTCGAATCATAGGAGCTAGTAATTACCGATATGCTCATATCGGTGACGTTATTGTTGCTGTAATCAAAGAAGCAGTGCCAAATATGCCCCTGGAAAGATCAGAAGTAATCAGAGCTGTAATTGTACGTACATGTAAAGAACTCAAGCGCGACAACGGTATGATAATCCGGTATGATGACAATGCAGCAGTTGTCATTGATCAAGAAGGAAATCCAAAAGGCACCCGAGTTTTTGGTTCGATTGCTCGTGAATTGAGACAGTTAAATTTCACTAAGATAGTCTCATTAGCTCCCGAAGTATTATAAATAATGAACGCTAGTAGACGAGACAATGGGTAGTAGGGTCTTTGAAATGGATCAATTAGTAGATTATGTCTCAGGCATATACCTTTAATGAAAAATAAAAAAAGAAACATGTTGATTATATCAAAGCAAAAAAAAATGATAGTTCGTCATGGGTAGAGACACTATTGCCGATATAATAACTTATATAAGAAATGCTGACATGGATAAAAAAGGAACAGTTCGAATACCATCCACTAATATTACCGAAAACATTGTGAAAATACTTCTACGAGAGGGTTTTATCGAAAATGTTAGGAAGCACCGGGAAAACAACAAGGATTTCTTGGTTTTAACCCTACGACATAGAAGAAATAGGAAAAGAGCATATAGAAATATTTTAAAGCGTATCAGCAGACCAGGTCTGCGAATCTATTCCAACTCTCAACGAATTCCTAGGATTTCAGGCGGGATAGGGGTTGTAATTCTTTCTACTTCTAGGGGTATAATGACAGATCGAGAAGCTCGACTAGAAAGAATTGGAGGAGAAATTTTGTTTTATATATGGTGAGGTGATCCATCTGGTATACGAATTTGATACGTAACTTCCTATTTATGAAAAAGAGAGTAGAGGTGGGTTGTCTAATGTCACTCCTCCTACATTAGTTAATACTTCAAGGAGGTTACCTGGAATGAAAGAACAAAAATTGATCCATGAAGGTTTAATTACTGAATCACTTCCCAATGGCATGTTCTGGGTTCGCTTAGATAACGAAGACCTGGTTCTAGGTTATGTTTCAGGGCGGATACGACGTAGTTTTATACGAATACTACCAGGAGATAGAGTAAAAATAGATAGCGTAAAAATAGAAGTCAGCCGTTATGATTCAACAAGGGGACGTATAATTTATAGACTTCGCAATAAAGATTCAAACGATTAGGTATTGAAATTTTCATGGGGATAAATTTTGAGGCTCAAACACTAACTTAAGGTGAATTCAAGAAAAGAGACTTATTTTCTTTCAAAGAGTAGATTCGGAATTAAGGAACAACAAATATGAAAATAAGAGCTTCTGTTCGTAAGATTTGTGAAAAATGTCGACTGATCCGTAGGCGAGGACGAATTATAGTAATTTGTTCTAATCCGAAACATAAACAGAGACAGGGATAATATTTATAAAAAAAAAGAACTTCACTTTCTAAGAGACCTAATGTACAAATAAATAAAGAATTTGTTTTCACATGAAATGGATATATCCGTATATCTCTGACTCATATTTATGAGATGACAAATAGAATATGACAAAACCTATACCAAGAATTGGTTCACGTAGAAATAGCCGTATTAGTTCACGTAAGAGTGGGTGTAGAACACCAATAGGAGTTATTCATGTTCAAGCGAGTTTCAACAATACTATTGTTACTGTTACAGACCCACAAGGTCGGGTCGTTTCTTGGTCTTCTGCGGGTACCTGTGGATTCAAGGGCACAAGAAGGGGTACCCCATTTGCTGCTCAAACCGCAGCAGGAAATGCTATTCGTGCGGTAGTAGACCAGGGTATGCAACGAGCAGAAGTCATGATAAAGGGTCCCGGTCTCGGGAGAGATGCAGCATTACGAGCGATTCGTAGAAGTGGTATACTATTAAATTTTGTACGTGACGTAACCCCTATGCCGCATAATGGATGTAGACCGCCAAAAAAAAGGCGCGTTTAGAAATAAAAATGGAAAAGATTCCAATCCAAGAGAAATAAATAATTAAATGATCTCATCAAATAATATTATATTAGTATGGTTCGAGAGGAAGTACCAGTATCCACTCGGACGCTACAGTGGAAGTGTGTTGAATCAAGAGCAGACAGCAAACGCCTTTATTATGGTCGTTTCGTTTTATCCCCACTTATGAAGGGTCAAGCCGATACAATCGGTATCGCGATGCGAAGGGCTTTACTTGGAGAACTAGAAGGAACATGTATTACGCGCGCAAAATCTGATAAGGTACCACATGAATATTCTACGATAGTAGGTATTGAAGAATCAGTCCATGAAATTTTAATGAATTTGAAAAAAATTGTATTTAGAAGTGATCTGTACGGAACTCTCGACGCATCTATCTGTGTCAGGGGCCCTAGACACGTAACTGCTCAAGATATCATCTCACCACCTTCTGTAGAAATAGTTGATACTACACAGCATATAGCTGTCCTAACGGAACCGGTGGATTTGTGCATTGAATTAAAAATTGAGAGGGGTCGTGGATATTGTACGAGAACCCCAAATAACTATCAAGACGG